CAGTAATTCCTGTTTGTTCTCCTAATTGCAATTAAACTCGGCCCAATCTTTTCCTAAAAAAAAAGGATTGAGCCGAATCGAATAAAGTATGAGTATACTATACAAATACTTATAGTATTTGCATATATCTTTCATATGTACGGATACATATGTACAGATCTTACCTATATGTATATACACAAGATCTAAATACAAGATAAGATCGAAGAGTAAATAACCCAATACTTCTATTGTTTATTGTTAGATACATAATAAAATGAATCCTATGGATCCCTTGGTTGGGATTCGTGGATTATTTTATATCCCATAGGTTCAGACCATAGATCAAGCCAGGGAAGGGCTCCTTTTCCCCATCCTGTATATTGTCTTTTTCGTTCCATGTTGCAATAGAAACGTATTATTTGATTATAGGATACGAGATTATATGAGAATGAATTCTGCATTTATAGGAAGAAAAGAAACAACTATTTATCTTTTTATTGATAATTTGTACATGACATGAGAGAAACCTGTCTTTATATCTAAAATTGAGGAAAAGATTCTTTCTATCATAATATATATATATCGAAGTTAATACCCCAGATTCCCCAAAAAGAAGAATCATTTATTTCAATACTCACTCGTTGTCAGTTAACAATCCTAATGATTGGATCCATATGCTTAATTCTGATAGGAAATAAAAAAAAAATGGTAAAATGATTATTTTTCGAATGACTATTCATCTATTGTATTTTCATCAAATAGGGGGCGGGAAGACGCTATGGAAAAATGTTGGTTCAATTCGATGTTGTTTAATGAAAAGCTAGAACATAGGTGTCGGCTAAGTAAATCAATGGATAGTTCTGATGCTATTGGACATACCAGTGGAAGTGAAGAGCCCGTTAAAAATGATACGGGGAAAAACATTCCTAGTTGGAGTAATAGTGGAAGTTATACATTCAGTAATGTTGATTTTTTATTTGATATCAGGAATATTTGGAGTTTTATTTCTGATGACACTTTTTTAGTTAGGGATAGTAATGGTGATAGTTATTCTGTATATTTTGATATTGAAAATCAGATTTTTGAGATTGACAATGATAGTTTTTTTCTGGGTGAACTAGAAAGTTTTTTTTCGAATTATTTGAATAGTGGGTCTAATAGTAATAATCACTACTATTATCATTACATGTATGATACTCAATCTAGTTGGACTAATCACATTAATAGTTACATTGATAGTTATCTTCGTTTTGAAGTCAGTATTAATAGTTCTATTTCAGGTGGTACCGACAATTCTAGTGACAGTTATATTTATAGTTTCATTTGTACGGAAAGTGTAAGTGGTAGTGAAAGTGGGAGTTCTAGTATAAGAACTAATAGTAATGGCAGTGATTTCAATATAAGAGGAAGATCCAGTGATTTCGATATAAATAAAAAATACAGACATTTATGGGTTCAATGCGAAAATTGTTATGGATTAAATTATAAAAAATTTTTTAGGTCAAAAATGAATATTTGTGAACAGTGTGGATATCATTTGAAAATGAGTAGTTCAGATAGAATCGAACTTTCGATTGATCCGGGCACTTGGGATCCTATGGATGAAGATATGGTCTCTATGGACCCCATTGAATTTCATTCAGAGGAAGAACCCTATAGAGATCGTATCGATTCTTATCAAAGAAAGACGGGTTTAACTGAAGCTGTTCAAACGGGCATAGGTCAACTAAACGGTATTCCTATAGCAATTGGGGTTATGGATTTTCAGTTCATAGGGGGTAGTATGGGATCCGTAGTCGGCGAGAAAATCACCCGTTTGATCGAGTATGCTACTAATCGATCTCTGCCTGTCATTATTGTGTGTGCTTCTGGAGGAGCACGCATGCAAGAAGGAAGTTTGAGCTTGATGCAAATGGCTAAAATATCTTCTGTTTTATATAATTATCAATCAAATAAAAAGTTATTCTATGTATCAATCCTTACATCTCCTACAACCGGTGGAGTAACAGCTAGTTTTGGTATGTTGGGAGATGTTATTATTGCTGAACCAAATGCCTACATTGCATTTGCGGGTAAAAGAGTAATTGAACAAACATTGAATAAGACAGTACCCGAGGGTTCACAATCGGCTGAGTATTTATTCCATAAGGGCTTATTCGACCCAATCGTACCACGTAATCCTTTAAAAGGTGTTCTGGGGGAGTTATTTCACCTACACGGTTTCTTTCCCTTGAATCAAAATTCAGGAAATTAAAGTATAGCACTAGATTCAATTATTTGTAGCGAACAAGTTTTTATATTTAGTTCATACTAATAAAAAAAAAATTCATTTCATGAAATAAAAGTGGATTATCATACATATTTATGTAGAAAGATGAATAGGTACACTTCATTTAATTCTACATTCCTTGCACTTATAATATATTTCATTAATATTACTTAGTAATAGATATATTTATGATAAGATATCTTTATAATAGGTACAAATATTAAATTGGGGCACCCGTTCTATGACAGATCTCAACTTACCCTCTATTTTTGTGCCCTTAGTGGGCCTAGTATTTCCGGCAATTGCAATGGCTTCTTTATCTCTTCATGTCCAAAAAAATAAGATTGTATAGATCCGACGGGACCAACTCTCATCAATTTATTTTAACACGTTATCATAACGGGATCATAATACAGATATTTATTTAGTTTAATATGGTACGATATGTGGTTCTTTTCGAACACAAATGAAAGAACTGTTTGTTATGCATACGGACACATAATATCTGCATAAATGCATGTATATGCGAGTATAGCTGGTAAAAAATGGATTGGCGAATATTTTAAATAGAAACTCAACGTATCTAACCAATTACTCCTGATGGTTCCCATCAAAATAGTGCTAGTTGATGAGAGTTACTTCGGGATCAATGGAAGTAAAGTCAAATTAAAAAACATTTGGGTTATTCTCTCAATTCCAATCGAATGCAAGCGGATCTAGTATAGTATGAACTGGCAATCAGAACATATATGGATAGAACTTATAACAGGGTCTCGGAAAACAAGTAATTTTTGTTGGGCCTGTATCCTTTTTTTAGGTTCACTAGGATTCTTAGTGGTTGGAACTTCCAGTTATCTTGGTAGGAATCTGATATCCTTATTTCCATCTCAGCAAATCATTTTTTTTCCACAAGGGATTGTGATGTCTTTCTATGGGATCGCAGGTCTATTCATTAGCTCCTATTTGTGGTGCACAATTTCGTGGAATGTAGGTAGTGGTTATGACCGATTTGATAGAAAAGAAGGAATAGTGTGTATTTTTCGTTGGGGATTTCCGGGAATAAATCGTCGCATTTTCCTGCGTTTCCTTATGAGAGATATACAATCCATCAGAATGGAGATTAAAGAGGGTCTTTATCCTCGTCGTGTCCTTTATATGGAAATCAGAGGCCAAGGATCCATTCCATTGACTCGTACTGATGATAATTTTACTCCACGAGAAATTGAACAAAAAGCTGCCGAATTGGCCTATTTCTTGCGCGTACCAATTGAAGTATTTTGAAATGAACTGAAGAATGAATGTTGTCTCGGCATGAGAGAAGGAACTTGCTAATTCCCTTTTTAATACAACTGAAGTTTCTTCAGAATGTTCATTCAAGCGAAACATATTCTATTTTATTTCCCCGTTCCGTTGTCGAGGCGACCCACATAGAATAAAACAAAAGCAGGAGAACATATATGGAACAACTATAATATAATAAAAAGCAATTTTTTGTATACCAAAGCCATTTTTTTTTTGTATGCGTATGGAGCCCAACTCAAATTTTTTATACCAGTAAAAAGTATAATCTAATAAGTATGCTTCATCAAATATATCCGAACATTTATTTCGTAATACAGAATTTTTCTTTTTAGGCTCAAGATTTTGAATTGATACGTTATTTCCGGGCTATGGTTATATGGTGAAACATTTCTAAATAATTAATTGATGCGGGGGGAGTTTTTTCGTCTCGAAATCTGAATAATATTCGTGACTTCCAGTGGGTTTTCGAGTATTCATCGAACGGATCAAATTAAGATGAAATTAGTTCGAATTTACCCAATTGAGATATCTCCGGGAATCATATATATTTTATCCAAAAAGGACCCTTATTCTATTTCTATATTCTTTTTCTATATTCTTTCTAGATCCAAGGACTCCATTTTTAGACAAAAGTGGGAATAGATTTATAGGTTCGATACCTTGCTTATTATAGAATTCGTGCTTCAGAGAAATATCAGATAGAATCGACGAATGAAGTAAGTTCATTAACAATTCACAGATACAAAATGAAAAAAAAAACATTGACTTCCCCCCCATATCTTATATCCATAGTATTTTTGTCCTGGTGGGTCTCTCTCTCATTTAAGAAAAGTCTAGAACCTTGGGTTACTAATTGGTGGAATACCCGGCAATCCGAAACTTTTTCGAATGATATTCAAGAGAAAAATGTTCTAGAAAGATTCATAGAATTAGAAGAACTATTCCTGTTGGACGAAATGATAAAGGAGTACCCGGAAACACATATACAAAAGCTTCGTATAGGAATACACAAGGAAACAATACAATTGATCAAAACACACAATGAGTATCATCTACATATCATTTTGCATTTCTCGACAAATATAATATGTTTCGCCATTCTAAGTGGTTATTTTATTCTGGGTAATGAAGAACTTATCATTCTTAATTCTTGGGTTCAGGAATTCCTCTATAACTTAAGTGACACAATAAAAGCTTTTTCAATTCTTTTAGTTACTGATTTATGGATTGGATTTCACTCGACCCATGGTTGGGAACTTATAATTGGTTCGGTCTACAACGATTTTGGATTGGCTCATAATGATCAAATTATATCTGGTCTTGTTTCCACTTTTCCAGTTATTCTAGATACAATTGTGAAATATTTGATCTTCCATTATTTAAATCGTGTATCTCCTTCACTTGTAGTTATTTATCATTCAATGAATGAATGAAGAACTGATTTGAT